CCATCGATTATATGAATAATTCAATACGTATGGATTTATCCCTATGAAAAATCCTGCAAATCCTTTTCTTTTTATACTCAACCCTTTCTTTCTACTAAACTAAAACAAAAAAGAAAAAAAAAAAGAAAACTGTAATGAGATAATAAAGAAAAATTTGGATATGCGTAAGGATCTAATCTGCTTTTCAGCCGAAACAAAACAAGAGAAGTCTTTTTCTTTTTTTGTTTTAATTCTTTTCCTAAGTTATAAGTTGAAGTGAATGGAAGAAGTTCTATTTGTTCAATTATACCCGGAAAAGAAAACAAGGAATAAGAATCTTTGTCAAACAGGAGAAAAAATAAGGATTCGATACAAGACGACACAAGAAAATCCTTTTCTTGTGTCGTCTTGTATCGAATCGAATAGACGATTAGGAAGACTAAGAATACTTTCTATAAATCTTTTTTATTTTTACTTTCATTTTTCCCGTCCTTGCCTTGTATTCTATTCCTTTGTAGAATGATTTTCTATCATTAGGAATGGTATACAAGTAATGAGTTTCAGACATCCGACAAAATAAAAAAGAGTATAAAAAAAAAACAAACAAAGAAAAGACTTATAGAATTTTTTGAATCCTATATCATTCTATCAATCAACAATAATTTGACACTTTTACCAACTTTATTTTAAGGAATCTCTAGATCTAGAAATTCATTTCGTACAACTGAACCTTTTCAAACTGTTTCTTTTTAAGAACCAAAAAGATTTGTGCCAAAATCACAGATGCCAAGAAGAACAGAAGGCCTTGGACTCGTAATGGATCTTGAAGCACTATTTCTGTGTCTCCCTGACCAAAACCTCCTACATTTGGATTACTTGTTAATGGTTGATCAAGCTTGATGGATTCACCTTCTGAAACAAGAAGTTCCGGTCCTGGAGGTATAATATCAACCGCTTGACGTCCTTCTGATGCATCAACTATGGTTATTTCATATCCCCCTTTTTCTTTACGTGCTATTCTGCTTACTATACCAGCGGATGTAGCATTATAAACTGTATTGTTACTCTTGCTACCATCAGGATAAATCTGACCCCTTCCTCTGTTCCCACCTACATATATGGGATATTTTAAGAAGTGAACGTCTTTTTTCGTAGCAGGGTCGGGGGAAAGAATAGGAAAGACGATTTCACTATATTTCTGACCGGGAACAGGACCTATAACAAGAATATTTCTTTTATTAGGACGATAACACTGAAAAGAAAGATTGCCCATTTTTTCTTTCATTTCGGGAGAAATACGATCGGGGGGGGCTAATTCGAATCCCTCGGGTAAAATAAGAACAGCTCCTACATTCAAAGCTCCTTTTTTACCATTAGCAAGAACTTGTTTCAGTTGCATATCATAAGGAATTCGAACAACTGCTTCAAATACAGTATCAGGAAGTACAGCTTGCGGAACTTCAATATCCACGGGCTTATTAGCTAAATGACAATTGGCACATACAATTCGCCCAGTTGCTTCTCGTGGATTTTCATAACCCTGCTGTGCAAAAATGGGATATGCATTTGAAATAGATGCTCGAGTTATTACATATATCATGATCAATACATAAATGGATCGAGTCATCTGTTCTTTTACCCAAGAAAAAGTATTTCTATTTTGCATGGTCTAATCATTGATCCCCGGAATTTCTACAATAAATTCGATAGGTAGCTAGTAGAATTCCCTATCCACAAGTTTGCCATTGTATTGATTGTACTTAAAGAATTGTACTGGTAGAATATAGTATGAATACCTTGAATTGAAAAGGTAGAAGTATAAAGAATAAGTAAGATGAAAAAAGATTTCTTTATACACGAAGAAAGATTCTGATTTGATTGATATCAAAAGATCTAAGGAATTATTCATTCATTGAATGATAAATTACTACAAGCGAAGGAGATACACGATTTAAAAAATTGAAGATCCAATATTTCACAATTGTATCTAGAATCACTGGAAAAGTGGAAACAAGACCAGATAGAATCTGATCATTCTGAGCCAATCCAAAATCGTTGTAGATCAAACCAATCATTAGTTCCCAACCATGGGTCGAGTGAAATCCAATCCATAAATCAGTAACTAAAAGAATTGAAAAAGCTTTGATTGTATCACTTAAGTTATAGAGAAATTCCTGAATCCAAGAATTCAGAATGAAAAGTTCTTCATTACCCAGAAAAAAATAACCACTTAGAATAGCGAAACAGATTAGATCTGTAGAGAAATGCAAAATGATATGGAAATGAGATTCATTTTGTCTTTGGACTAATTGTATTGTTTCCTTGTGCATTCCTATACGAAGTCTTTGCATATGTGTTTCCGAGTACTCCTTTATCATCTCGTCCAACAGGAATAGTTCTTCTAATTCCATAAATTTTTCTAGAACATTTTTCTCTTGAATATCATTCAAAAGGATTTCGGATTGCCTGGTATTCCACCAATTAAGAACCCAAGTTTCTAGACATTTATTAAATGAGAGAGAAACCCACCAGGGCAAAAAGAGTATAGACACAAGATATGGGAGGGAAGCCAATGCTTTCTTTTTTTTCATTCTGTATCCGTGATGTGAATTGTTAATGAACCTGTTTCATTCGTCGATTCTATCTGAGATTTCTATGAAGCACAAATCATATAACAAGAGCCTATAACTCTAACAAGAATAAGGTATCGAACCTATGGATCTTTTCCTATTTTTGTTTTTGTGTAAGATGTGTAAGAATTGAGTCTTTGGATCTAGAATAGAACATATAAGAAAGGTCCTTTTCGAATGAAAAGAAAAAGAAGTAAATATTCTTTCCATATTCCAGAGATCACAATTAGGCAAATTGTAACCGATTTCCCCTTCATTTATTCCTTTCGATGAAGACTCGAAAACTCATTTGAACTAACGAATAGAATTTGGATTTAAAGACGAACCCTATCGGATCCTTTAATTCTTTTATTTCTATTTCGAATTCGAAAGATTTCACTGTCTAACCGCAGCGCGGGGATAGGGTATCAATTCAAAGGCCTAAAAATAAAAAGAGGAATTATGTTTTACGAAAACAAAAGACATGTTAGGATATTTGATGAATCTATACTTATTAGACCTTTTACTAGTATAAAGAATGAAGCTGGACGCCATGTGTATGCGTATACAAAATAGTTTTTGTGTACAAATAGTTTATATTCTCCTTAATAGATTTTTTTTTAATCTATTTTCTTATATTTTATTTGATTAGTTATATTAGATTTTATTAATATTGTTCCATATATGTCCTCCTGCTTTTGAGATGTATTAAGTTCCTTATCTCATGCTAAGATTTATTCTTCAGTTCATTTCAAAATACTTCAATGGGTACGCGCAAAAAATAGGCTAATTCGGCAGCTTTTTGTTCAATTTCTCGTGGAGTCAAATTCTCATCAGTACGGGTCAAGGGAATGGCTCCTTGGCCCCTTATTTCCATATAAAGGACACGACGAGGAAAAAGACCCTCTCTGACCTCCATTCTTATCGATTGGATATCTTTCAGAAAGAAACGAAGAAAGATGCGACGATTTCTTCCAGGGAATCCCCAACGAAAAAGGGACATTATCCCTTCTTTTCTATCGAATTGGTCATAACCACTACCTACATTCCATGAAATTGTGCACCACAAATAAGAACTAATGAATAGACCTGCGATCCCATAGAAAGACATCACGATCCCTTGTGGGAAAAAAAGGATTTGCTGAGACGGAAATACGGATATCAGATTTTTACCAAGATAACTGGAAGTTCCAACCACTAAGAATCCTAGTGAACCTAAAAAAAGGATACAGGCCCAGCAAAAATTACTTGTTTTTCGAGACCCCGTTAGAAGTTCTATCCATATATGTTCTGATCGCCAGTTCATACTATACTATATCCAGTTGCATTCGATTGGAATTGAGAGAATAACCCAAATGGATTTGACTCGACTTTTATTGCTTGATCCCGAAGTAACTTTCATCAACTAGCAGCATTCCAACAGGAACCCTTAGGAATAATTGGTTAGATACATTGAGTTTCTATTTCAAAGATTTTTCAAAAAATATTTGCTGATCTTTTTGAATTTCATCATTTAATTGATTAAGCTATAACCGCATATACATGCTGCATTAATGCGTATATTATGCCATCGGCATACATAACAAAACAACCCTTCCCTTTGTTTTTGGAAAGGCCACATATCATATATCCTACCATATTACATTAAAAAAAAAAGTATCTGTATGATGATCCAATGTTGAAAGAAATTGATGAGATTGGGTCCCATCGTATTTAGACAATCTTATTTCTTTGGACATAAAGAGATAAAGAAGCCATTGCGATTGCCGGAAAGACTAGGCCCACTAAAGGAACAAAAATAGAGGGAAAGTTCAAATCTATCATAGAATGGGTACCTCGATTTCATATTTGTACCTATTATAATTCTCAATTAGTATTATAAAGATATCTTATGATAAGTCTATTTATTAGAAATAATATTAAGATATTTATTAGAAATAATATTAAGATATTATTAATAGGAAGTATTTAATAATCAATAACAAATCTAGAACTCACTGAAGTATACCTATCCCTCTTTCTACACGAATATGTATGAGAATCCGCTTTCAGAAATTGGATTCTTCTTCTCCCATCCTTATCTTTATCGTTTTTCTATCTTTCCTTTCAAAACACCTTTTTTGTTTTGAAAGGAAAGATAGAAAAGAGTTTCTTATGAATTTCCGACTTTAACCAATCTTATCCAACAAACAAGGATTCCTAGTGAAAAAGGGGAGTTATCACTAAATAAAAAGAACTTATATATTCTTATTATTTGTTATTTGAATATTTCTATTTTCTTTCTTTGATTTGAGATTTCTTCTTTCTTTTTATTGAATATTTTCTTTTCATTTTTTCGATATCTTTTTTATCTATTTTTTGTTGTTCCATATATGAATATGTCAAAAGGACGGAGAAAATGATTTTTATTTCCCGGATTTCTCGGAAGGAGAAAGAAATCTTGTTGATAGAGGGATGCTTATTCCTAATCAGGAAGAGAGGTAGAATAAAAAAAGGATCCGGGGTAAAAAGTCATTATCCAAAACTTCTGACTCTTACTACACTTATAACTGATGTCCCCAAAGAAAACACCATCTTCTTAGTTTTGTTTTTTTCATTATTCATTATAATGAACTAAATGTGTATTCGCTACAAATAAAAATAACTGAGGCTAGCGATATACTTCCATTTGAAAATGAAGAATTTCAATCTTTTTTCAAATCTTGATTCAAGGGAAAGAAACCGTGTAGTTGAAATAACTCATTCAGAACACCTTTTAAAAGATTACGTGGTACAATTGGGTCAAATAAGCCCTTATGGAATAAATATTCAGCCACTTGTGAACCGTCGGGTACTGTCTTTTTCAATGTTTGTTCAATTACTCTTTTACCCGCAAACGCAATGTAGGCATTAGGTTCAGCAATAATGATATCTCCCAACATACCAAAACTTGCTGTAACTCCGCCAGTTGTAGGAGATGTAAGGATTGATACATAGAATAACTTTTTATTTAATTGATAATCATATGAAGCAGAAGATATTTTAGCCATTTGCATCAAGCTCAAACTCCCTTCTTGCATGCGTGCTCCTCCAGAAGCACATACAATAATGACAGGTAGAGATCGATTAGTAGCATACTCGATCAAACGGGTGATTTTCTCACCTACTACGGATCCCATACTACCTCCCATAAACTGAAAATCCATAACTCCAATTGCTATGGGAATACTATTTAGTTGACCTACGCCCGTTTGAACAGCTTCAGTTAAACCCGTTTTTCTTTGATAAAAAGAGATGCGATCTATATAAGGTTCCTCTTCTGAATGAAACTCAATGGGGTCCATAGAGACCATATCTTCATCCATAGGCTCCCAAGTTCCAGGATCAATAAAGAGTTCGATTCTATCTGAACTACTCATTTTCAAATGATATCCGCAGTGTTCACAAATATTCATTTTTGAACTAAAAAATTTTTTATAATTTAATCCATAACAATTCTCACATTGAACCCATAACTGTTTGTATTTTGTATTTATATCGAAATCATTAGATTTTTCTCTTCTATTGAAATAACTGCTACTAGTTTTGATACTAGAATTTCCACTTTCAATACTACTTGTACTTTCCGTACAAATGAAACTAGAAATGTAACTGTCGATACCACTGTAAATGTCACTATTAAGACTGATTTCAAAACGAAGATAACTATCAATGCAAGTATTAATGTGATTATTCCAATTAGATTGAGTATCATACATGGAATAATAATAGTAGTAATTACTACTATTAGACCCACTATTCAAATAACTAGGAAAAAGAATCTCTAGTTCACTCAAAAAAGAACTAGCATTGTCAATATCAAAAATCTGATTTTCAATATCAAAATATACAGAATAAGTGTCACCATTACTATTTCTAACTAAAAAAGTATGATCAGAGATCAAACTCCAAATATTCCTGCTATCAAATAAATAATTTAGATAATGAATATTACTGAAACTATAACTGTCCCAACTAGGAATCTTTTTCTCCGCATCATTTAGAATAGTTTCTTCACTTCCACTGGTATGTCCAAGAGCATCAAGACTATCTATTGATTGACTTAGTCCACACCTAAGTTCTAACTTCTTGTTAGACAACATCAAATTGAACCAACATTTTTCCATAGATTCTTTCTGCCCCCTATTTTAGGAAAACCTAATACTAATAGATGAATAGTCATTCGATGAAGAAAAAATCATTTTATTATTTCTTTTTTCTTCCTTTTTGATTTCTTTTTCTTTCTCATCAGAATTCAAATGAAGCATATGATCCAATCATTAAGATTGTTAATGAAAAACGAGCGAGTCTTAAAAAGAAAGGATTCTCCTTTTGAAGAATCCGGTGAATCATTTCACTATTATGATAGTGATTATGATAGAATCTTTTCTCCAAAAAAAGATATATAAAGACAGGTATCTCTCATGTAAAACTTTCAATTCTCAACAAAAAAATACATAGTTGTTTCTTCCCATAAATGAAAAAGGGATTCTCGTCTCGTAGAATCTCGTGTCATATAGTCATATAATAAAATGAGTTTCTATTACAACAGGGAACGAAAAAGACAATATACAGGATAGGGGTAGAAGGGATCCTTCCCTTGGCTTGATCTATGGTCTGAAACTAAGGAATAGAAAATGATCCGCCAATCCAATCTCAAGGATCCATAATTCAGCCTATGGTTCCAACAATAAATAATAGAATAGATAAGTTGTTTAGTCTTCTTATGTTTATATTTTGTATATACTTGTATATTGTATTGTATATGGTAAGGTCTGTACATATAAAAAAAGATATATGCAAATACACAAAGACCCTCATAGTTCATAGTATAGGATTAGTATAAGATGTTTATTCTTTATTTGATTCGGCCCAATCTTTTCCTCAAAAAAAG